TTATGATGAATTATATAATAATTGGAGTTATACTAATGAACAAAAAATAAAAAACCTAAACAACAAATTTATAAATATAGTAAAGGCTCTTGACAAAGCTATAGATAGTAAATCACTTTTTTGGGGTGTACTAGAAAAAAGAACTAGATTGTGCCACGATAATACGAAAAAAGAATACTTACCCGAAGTATATGATCCTTTCTTGAATGGAGCATATCGTGGACAAATTAAAAAAAGATTTTCACTTTCAATCGAAGATAAAATTTCGATACAAAATTACATAGAAAGAGGTTGGATAAATAAGATCCACGGTCTTTTTCTTTTTATTAATTATTTAGAATTTGAAGAAAAAAAAAAACCATTTGATAGAATTGATAAAAGATTATTATCAACAGAAATGAATTTTTTATTGAACTTAATCAATGAATTTAATGAAAAACCCATATCAAGTTTAAATTTAAAAAGATTTTATTTATTTCTCGAAGATAAACAAATAAGACTTATATTTGAAAGATTTTTAACGTATCCTAACAATAAAACAATTAGAAAACAAGCTATTGGGATAAAAGAAATCAGAAAAAAAATTCCGCAATGGTCATACAAATTAATCAATGATTTAGAAAACGAGGAAGGAGAAAAGCAAGAAGTTTTGGAAAGGGATTCTCAGATTCGTTCAAGAAAATACAAACGTGTAGTTATTTTTAATCATAACCTTCAAAATACCAATACTAATAATAATTCACAAGATACTAATAATAATTCACAAGATACTAATAATAATTCACAAGATACTAATAATAATTCACAAGATACTAATAATAATAATCAAAGAAAGGACATTGCTTTGAGACGTTATTCACAACAATCAGATTTTCGTCGATACATAATCAAAGGCTCAATGCGCGCTCAAAGGCGTAAAACAGTTATTTGGAAAACCTTTCAAGCAAACGTATATTCACTTCTCTTTTTGGACAGAATCAACAAAGACGTTTATTTTTCTTTTGATATGTTGGGTCCGATGAAAAAAAAATTTCAACATTGGTTATGGAAAAACCCAGAATTCAAAATTTCAGACTCTAGAGATAAAAAATCAAAAGAAAATAATAAAGAAGAAGAAAAAAGAAGGGAGAATGTACGTATAGAAATAGCGGAAACCTGGGATAGGTTTGTAATTGCTCAAGTAATAAGAGGTTTTTTGTTAGTAACCCAATCAATTCTGAGAAAATATATTGTATTACCCTCATTGATAATAGTTAAAAATATTGGTCGTATACTATTATTTCAATTTCCTGACTGGTCGGAGGATATAAAGGATTGGAAGAGAGAAGTGCATGTTAACTGCACTTATAATGGCGTTCAATTAGCAGAAAAAGAATTTCCGAAAAACTGGTTAATAGACGGTATTCAGATAAAGATCCTATTTCCTTTTCGTCTGAAACCTTGGCACAAATCTAAGCTTAAGCTACGAAAAAATTATAAGGATCTAATGAAAAAGAAAGAACAACAAAATGATTTTTGTTTTTTAACAGTTTGGGGAATGGAAACTGAACTTCCTTTTGGTTCGCCCAGAAAACAACGTTCATTTTTTGAACCTATTTTTAAAGAACTCACAAAAAGACTTATAAAATTAAAAAAGAAATGTTTTAAAATTATTATAATTTTAAAAGAAAGAACAAAATTCTTTATAAATGTTTCAAAAGAAATAAAAAAATGGGTTATTAAAAATATTCTATTTCTAAAAAAAATAATAAAAGAACTTTCAAAAAAAAAAATTAACTCAATTCTATTAGTTGGATTAAGAGAAAGAGAACTATATGAATTGAGTGAAAGCAAAAAAGAAAAAAATTTGATAATCGAAAACGAGCTAATTCATAAACCGTCCATTAACATTCAATCTACAAATTGGACAACTTTTTCATTAACAAAAAAAAAAATACAAGATCTAACTAATAGAACAAACACAACCATAAATCAAATACAAAAAATTTCAAAAGACAACAAAAAAGGATTTATAAGCCCACATAGAAATATTAGTTCTAACAAAATGAGTTATAATGATAAAAGATTGAAATCACCAAAAAAGATTTTGCAGCTATTAAAAAGAAGAAATGTTCGACTAATCCGTAAATCAAATTATTTTATAAAATTTTTCATTGAAATAATATATAGAAATATCTTTTTATTTATCAATAATATTCCTAGAATAAATGCACAACTTTTTTTTTATTTTTTTGAATCATTCAAAAAAATTGTTAATAAAAACAGTTCCTATAACAACTATATTTACAATAATGAAACAAATCAAGAAAGAAGTGATAAAACAAATCAAAAAATAACGCAGTTTATTTCGACTATAAAAAAGTCACTTTCTAATATAAATAATAATAACTTGAAAACTTTTTGTAATTTATCTTATTTGTCACAAGCATATGTCTTTTACAAATTATCACAAAGCCCGGGTTTTAACTTTTTTAATTTATATAAGTTAAGATTAAGACCTATCTTTCAATATAATGGAGCTTTTCTTTTTCTTAAGAATGAAATAAAGGATTATTTTCTTGGAACACAAAAAATATTTCATGCCGAATTAAGACATAAGAACATCCCCAATTATGAAATAAATCAATGTAAAAATTGGTTATTAAAGGGTTATTATCAAAATAATTTCTTTCAGTTTAGATTAGTACCACAAAAATATATAAATATAGCAAATCAACGCTCTATAGCTCAAAATAACCATTTAAACAAATATGATCCATATGAAAAAAACCTATTAATTAACTTCGAAAAAAAAAATCTTAAAAAAAAATATAGATATGATCTTTTATCATATAATTTTATTAATTATGAAGATAAGAAAAACTCATTTATTTATGGATTACCATTAGAAGTAAATCATAACCAAGAGATTTTTTATAATTACAACAAACATAAACGAAAATTTTTTAATATGCTGGTAGGTATCCCTATCAATAATTATCTAGTAAAAGATAATATTATAGATATAAAGAAGAATCCGGATAGAAAAAAATTTGATTGGATAATTCTAAATTTTTGTCTTAAAAAGAAAACGGATATTAGGGCCTGGATCAATATGGATACTGACGTCAACAGTAATAAATATACTAAAACTAGGGCTAATAATTATCAAATAATTGATAAAATCGACAAGAAAAATCTTTTTTATCCCATGAGTCATAAAAATCAAGAAATGAACCCATCAAAAAAAAAACTTTTTGATTGGATGAGAATGAATGAAGAAATACTAAGTTGTCCCATATCGAATCTCGAACTTTGGTTTTTCCCAGAATTTTTGATACTTTATACTTCGTATAAGATTAAACCATGGTGCATACCAATCAAATTTCTCCTTTTAAATCTTAATGTAAATGAAAATTCCAGTGAAAATAAAAAAACGATTGGAAAGAAAAAAAGAGATATTTTTATATCAATATTTTCAAATGAAAAAAAATATCTTGAATTAGAAAAACAAAATCAAGGAGAAAAAGAATGCGGAATCAAAACAGATTTTGAATCAACTCTATCAAACCAAGAAAAAGATATTGAAGAAAATTATGCGGTATCAAAGATGAAAAAAAAGAAAAAACAATCCAGGACCAACATGGAAGCGGAGTTTGATTTCTTACTAAAAAGATATTTGCTTTTTCAATTGAGATGGGACCATTCTTTAAATAAAAAAATAATCGATAACATCAAAGTATATTGTTCCCTGCTTAGACCGATAAACCTAAGAGAAATTACTATAACCTCTATTCAAAGGAGAGAAATAAATCTGGATCTTCTAATGATTGAGAAAAATTTCACTCTTACAAAATTGATTAAAAAGGGAATATTACTTATCGAACCAGTTCGTCTGTCTATAAAAAATGAAGAACAATTTATTATGTATCAAACTATAGGTATTTCGTTGGTTCATAAAAGTAAACACACAATTAATCAAAGGTACCGAGAAAAAGTACATGTTGATAGGAAGAATTTTGATGAATTCATTCCAAAACAGCAAAAGATGACTGAAAATAGAGACAAAAATCATTATGATTTGTTTGTTCCTGAAATTATTTTATCCCCTAGACATCGTAGAAAATTGAGAATTCTAATTTGTTTCTATTCTAGGAATAGAAATGGTATGTCTAGCAATGCATTTTTTTGTAATGAAAATAAGGTAAAGAGCCCTGTTTTGAATAAAAGCAAAATAAATCAAAATACACTAATTAAATTAAAGTTCTTTCTTTGGCCTAATTATCGATTAGAAGATTTCGCTTGTATGAATCGCTATTGGTTTGATACCAATAATGGCAGTCGTTTCAGTATGGTAAGGATACATATGTATCCGCAATTTAAAAATGAAATTAACCGTGTACTGAAAAAAAGTAAAATACGGATTGATTTTATTTCCCGAACTATATTGCATATATGAAGACAAAGAGATGCACCCCTATATTGTTTTACATTTCATTATGATATACGATACGATACTAATTCAATGACATATCAATATCTAAAAATGAAATGATGCAAAAATCTTCTTAGTTTATGTTTAAATTTTAGGTATAATTTTTTTATCTTTTGTGAATGCAGACAATTATCTTTTTGTTTATCTATTCGAATCCAATTTTAAAATTGGTAATTATTAACAAAATTAAGATTATTGTATTGTGTATGCCAAATAAAAAAAAAATGAATAGTATTATTATTATTGATCAATAAAAATATCTAGCAAAGCACTAAAGGCCGGGGGGGATAAGATTTCATTTTATGGTAAAAAAGTCATTCATCTCGGTTATTTCACACGAAGAAAAAGAAGAAAACAGGGGTTCTGTTGCATTTCAAATACTAAGCCTCACTAATAGGATACGAAAACTTTCTTCACATTTGGAATTGCACAGAAAAGACTATTTATCTCAGAGAGGCCTCCGTAAAATTTTGGGAAAACGCCAAAGGATGCTGTCTTATTTGTCAAAGAACAATAGAATACGTTATAAAGAATTAATTAATCAGTTAGATATTCGGGAATCAAAAACGCGTTAATTTTAATTTGAAGAGGCGTTTTGAATTATTGAATTATTTGATTTATTAGATCTTGACTTTTTTATTTTAATGAACTTATTTTCGCTTTTCAGTAATTCATGAAAGAATGAATCGAGGAAAAAGAAAAACCTATGACTATAGCAGCTCCAAGAAAAGATCTCATGATCGTAAATATGGGTCCCCACCACCCATCAATGCATGGTGTTCTTCGACTCATCGTTACTCTCGATGGCGAAGATGTTATTGACTGTGAACCAATATTAGGCTATTTACACCGAGGAATGGAAAAAATTGCGGAAAACCGAACAATTATACAATATTTGCCTTATGTAACGCGTTGGGATTATTTAGCTACTATGTTCACAGAAGCAATAACCGTAAATGGACCGGAGTTGTTGGGAAATATCCAAGTGCCTAAAAGAGCCAGCTATATCAGAGCAATTATGTTGGAGTTGAGTCGTATAGCTTCTCATTTGTTATGGCTTGGTCCTTTTCTGGCAGATATTGGGGCGCAGACTCCTTTCTTCTATATTTTCAGAGAAAGAGAATTAGTATATGATCTATTTGAAGCTGCCACCGGTATGAGAATGATGCATAATTATTTTCGTATCGGAGGAGTAGCGGCTGATTTACCTCACGGCTGGATAGATAAATGTTTAGATTTTTGCGATTATTTTTTAATAGGAGTTACTGAATATCAAAAACTTATTACCCGAAATCCTATTTTTTTAGAACGAGTTGAGGGAGTAGGCATTATTGGTAGAGAGGAAGTAATAAATTGGGGTTTATCAGGACCAATGCTACGAGCTTCTGGAATACAATGGGATCTTCGTAAAGTTGATCATTATGAATGTTACGACGAATTTGATTGGGAAGTACAGTGGCAAAAAGAAGGAGATTCATTAGCTCGTTATCTAGTCCGAATTGGTGAAATGACAGAATCCATAAAAATTATTCAACAGGCTCTAGAAGGAATTCCGGGGGGGCCATATGAGAATTTAGAAATCCGGTACTTTGATAGAGAAAGGAATCCAAAATGGAATGATTTTGACTATCGATTTATTAGTAAAAAACCCTCTCCTACATTTGAATTGCCGAAACAAGAACTCTATGTGAGAGTTGAAGCCCCAAAGGGAGAATTGGGAATTTTTTTGATAGGGGATCAGAGTGGTTTTCCTTGGAGATGGAAAATTCGCCCGCCGGGTTTTATCAATTTGCAAATTCTTCCTCAGTTAGTTAAAAGAATGAAATTGGCTGATATTATGACAATACTAGGTAGCATAGATATCATTATGGGAGAAGTTGATCGTTAAAATGATAATTGATACAACAGAAGTACAAGATATTAATTCTTTTTCTAGATTCGAATTTTTAAAAGAGACCTATGGAATTATATGGACCCTTATTCCTATTTTTACTCCTGTATTGGGAATCACAATAGGTGTACTAGTAATTGTATGGTTAGAAAGAGAAATATCCGCAGGGATACAACAACGTATTGGACCTGAATACGCCGGACCTTTGGGAGTTCTTCAAGCTTTAGCAGATGGAGCAAAGCTACTTTTCAAAGAAAATCTTTTTCCATCTAGAGGAGAAACTCGTTTATTCAGTATCGGACCATCCATTGCGGTCATATCCATTTTAGTAAGCTATTCGGTAGTTCCTTTTGGTTCTCACCTTGTTTTAGTGGATCTCAATCTCGGTGTTTTTTTATGGATTGCCATCTCAAGTATTGCTCCCATTGGCCTTCTTATGTCAGGATACGGTTCAAATAATAAATATTCTTTTTTAGGCGGTCTACGAGCTGCTGCTCAATCGATTAGTTATGAAATACCATTAACTTTATGTGTGTTATCAATATCTCTACGTGTGATTCGTTAAGACAGAAATTGTTCTCTATTCCTTCCTCTCTATTTCTTCCTTTCTAGGAAAAAGGCGGAATGAATTGAGTAAATATCTTCATTTTTTATTCATTATTTGGATGGATGAACTAAATCAAGATAGTTATATGAGTGAAAGAAAACAGCTTTTATAATATATAAATTGGCAGTAAAAAAATTTAGTCTCATTTTCTATGTATAAGAGTTAAAGTAAAGAGTTGAGCGGAAATAAACATAAGCATAAGAAAGCGTTTGCCCCAAGATTAGGTGATTAGTCATCCTGACTTGAAGCGGGTTCAAAAGATCAACCATATTGAGTTTTCACTATCGTTTGTATGTATTCTCATACATGTAGTACCTTAACGGATGATTGAACAAAAACGAGTGGATGGTTAGAAACACCAAGATACACAACGGATTAGTAATGGAGATTATGTAAAAGAATATTTCTGCATAATATACAAAGAATATTAATTGGGGCTTTACGTTGGTAGAAATGATCAGGCAGTACTCCCGACGATTCCGATCCAGAGTATGCTCCTATTCGTCGATTAAATAAATGACTATTGGAAACGAAATAATCCTTTACTTTTTTTTTGTAAGTTCCCCCTTTTTTTTCCAGAAAGAGAAAGAAGAATAGAAACGAAAAAAAAAGATCTTTTTTATTCTTTACTGTATACTTTTATACTTTCCTTTCTATATCAAAATTTATATAAAGAGAATTCGTATCAGAATTTATGAATTAATGTATATATAATTCTTTTTCGTAAGTGAAAAGGACGATTTAGATTTTTACAAATTACAAAGAGTATTTGATTCAAGAATTAAGTTATTACTTAACAAAGAAAAATTGAAATGATTATTGAAATTTTTAAATTAAAGGATGAGATCAATTCAGAAGTACTTTATTTTTATCTTTTTAATAATTATATAATTATTAAAGCAGAACAGACAGAATTAAATTGGTCTAATTCGGGATCGTATGATAAATTTTCACCTTATCTATCTTATAAATATATCAAGATAAAATAATATTGACCCGATCCTTAGATTTATTTAAGGTCCTCAAGGAGCCGTATGCGGTGAAAATCTCATGTACGGTTCTGGAATAGCGATGGTAACAGTGATGGTATCGCCGACTATGATTATCTAATAGTTCAAGTACAGTTGATATAGTTGAGGCACAATCAAAATATGGTTTTTGGGGATGGAATTTGTGGCGTCAACCTATAGGGTTTATTATTTTTCTAATTTCTTCCCTAGCAGAATGTGAAAGATTACCCTTTGATTTACCAGAAGCAGAAGAAGAATTAGTAGCAGGGTATCAAACCGAATACTCAGGTATCAAATTTGGTTTATTTTACGTTGCTTCCTATCTAAACCTATTAGTTTCTTCATTGTTTGTAACAGTTCTTTACTTGGGTGGTTGGAATATCTCTATTCCGTACATATTTGTTTTTGATTTTTTTGAAATAAATAAAACATATGATGTTTTTGAACCGACAATTGGTATGTTTATTACATTAGCTAAAACTTATTTGTTCTTGTTCATTCCTATCACAACAAGATGGACTTTACCTAGGCTAAGAATGGACCAGCTATTGAATCTTGGATGGAAATTTCTTTTACCTATTTCTCTCGGCAATCTATTATTAACAACTTCGTCCCAACTCTTTTCACTGTAAAAGAACATGATATCCTATATTCTCAACTTGGATGAAATAAGAGAAATAAACAAACATAAAATTATTCATATATATTCACGATATGTTCCCTATGATAACCGGGTTCATGAATTATGGTCAACAAACAGTACGGGCTGCAAGGTACATAGGTCAAAGTTTCATGATTACCTTGTCCCACGTAAATCGTTTACCCATAACTATTCAATATCCTTATGAAAAGGTAATCGCTGTGGAGCGTTTCCGCGGTCGAATCCATTTTGAATTTGATAAATGTATTGCTTGTGAAGTATGTGTTCGTGTATGTCCTATAGATCTGCCCGTCGTTGATTGGAAATTGGAAACTGATATTCGCAAGAAACGATTACTTAATTACAGTATTGATTTCGGAATCTGTATATTTTGTGGTAACTGTGTTGAGTATTGTCCAACAAATTGTTTATCAATGACTGAAGAATATGAGCTTTCTACTTATGATCGTCACGAATTGAATTATAATCAAATTGCCCTGGGTCGTTTACCAATGTCAGTAATTGACGATTATACAATTCGAACAATTCTGAATTCTCCTCAAATAAAAAATAAGTAAATCCTTGATTAAAGAAAAATTTTGAATCACTAAGGTTCAGTAAAGAAATGAGTTTTTTCGTTTTGTTTGGTCTGAATAACTACAAATCTCAACTGTTGATTGGTTGGTAAGAAGTACGTCTTAATTTGGATTCAAAGAATTGAAAATTAATTAATTAATATATTTGATTTGACATTATTTCGAAATGTATAGTTTCAGATTCGAACTACTCTATTCAGATAAAACATAAAATTAGTCCAATAACAGTACCCCACATTAATTCATACCTCTTAGGATTTAATTCAATTAGAAATTTCTTACGAATCATCAACAATTTTTTCTGGTCTGGTCTCAATAAGGTCATGAAAAACATTTCAATTTATTTATCTCTTATTTTACATATAATGGATTTGCCTGGACCAATACATGATTTTCTTTTAGTCTTTCTGGGATTAGGTCTTATCTTAGGAGGTATAGGAGTAGTATTACTTACCAACCCAATTTATTCTGCCTTTTCGCTGGGATTAGTTCTTCTTTCTATATCCTTATTATATATTCTATCAAATTCATATTTTGTAGCTGCCGCACAACTCCTTATTTACGTGGGAGCTGTAAATGTTTTAATCATATTTGCGGTGATGTTCATGAATGGTTCAGAATATTACAAAGATTTTAATCTTTGGACCGTTGGTAATGGGTTTACTTTGCTTATTTGTACAAATATTTTTGGTTTACTAATAACTACTATTACGGATACATCATGGTACGGGATTATTTGGACTACAAGATCAAACCAGATTATAGAGCACGATTTGATAAGT